TGGATACGGCAAAATCATTCTATTCGATCTAATAAGTACCTTGTGTCAGAATTGAGAAATTATATGGCTCGAATCTTTAGTATTCTCTTATTTATCACCTGTGTCTACTATTTAGGCAGAATGCCGTCGCCTATTGTCACTAAGAAAAAGAAACTGAAAGAAACCTCAGAAACAGAAGAAAAGGGAGAAAGTGAGGAAGAAAAAGAGGATCCGGACAAAATAGATGAAACGGAAGAGATCCGGGTGAATGGAAAGGAAAAAACAAAAGATGAATTCCACTTTAAAGAGACATCCTATAAGGATAGCCCCGTTGACGAAGATTCTTATCTTGATACCCATCAAGATAATTGGGAATTGGGAAGACTTAAAGAAGAAAAAAAAGAAAAGTCCCATGCCCATTTCCGGTTTGAAAAACCTCTTATGACTTTTTTTTTCGATTATAAACGATGGAATCGTCCATTTAGATATATAAAAAATGATCAATTTGAAAATGCTGTACGAAATGAAATGTCACAATATTTTTTTTATACATGTCCAAGTGATGGAAAAGAAAAAATATCTTTTACATATCCGCCTAGTTTATCAACATTTTCAGAAATGATAGAACGCAAAATTTCTTTGTATACAACTAAAAAAATATGCCATCAAGACTTATATAATAATTGGGTTTATATCAATGAACAAAAAAAATACAATTTGATAAATGAATTAATAAGTCGAATAAAAGTTATAGAAGAAAAAGGGTCTCTTCTTCTAGACATACTCGAAAAAAGGGCCAGACTATATAATAATGCGAATGAAAAAGAATGCCTGTCTAAAACGTATGATCCTTTTTTGAATGGACCATATCGTGGAATAATAAAAAAGCTGGATTCACGCGTAAATATAAATGATTTAATGACTTCTAGAAAAGATTCCATAGAAATATTTTGGATAAATAAGATTCATGGTCTACTTCCTTTTGAACCTAGTTTTAATTTTAAAAATTTATCTTTATTGGCAGAACAAAAAAGAATAGAAAAAAAAATTTTAATAATAAGAGAGAGTCATAAAATCTATTTTAGTGTAATTAACTCTTCAGAATTTTTTTGTTCTTTTTTCGGATCGAAAATAGAAAAGTTAAGTTAAGTCGATCCAAAGGGGGTTCATGGCCAAGAGTAAAGATGTAAGGGTCAGAGTTATTTTGGAATGTACTAGTTGTTGTGCCCGAAATGGTGTCAATAAAGAATCGCCGGGTATTTCTAGATATATTACTCAAAAGAATCGACACAATACACCCAGTCGATTAGAATTGAGAAAATTTTGTCGTTATTGTCAGAGGCATACGATTCATGGGGAAATAAAGAAATAGATCGAACAGAACATGTGTGCAATCTTTTCCAACCCAAAGAGCAGAAAGAGGAAGAACATATATACATATATATATCAATATAATAATAATACAAAATAATACAAATTAGAAATCAAAATTATAAATTATACAAATAAAACCCTATTTCGGTCAGATCTTAAATTAATAAAGAAATAAATTTTTGAAATAAGGACTAAACCATGGATAAATCTAAGCAACCTTTTCGTAAATCCAAGCTCTCCTTTCGTCGGCGTTTGCCCCCAATTGTATCGGGGGATCGAATTGATTATAGAAACATGAGTTTAATTAGTCGATTTATTAGTGAACAAGGAAAAATATTATCTAGACGAGTAAATAGATTGACCTTGAAACAACAACGATTAATTACTATTGCTATAAAACAAGCTCGTATTTTATCTTCGTTACCTTTTCTTAATAATGAGAAACAATTTGAGAGAGCCGAATCGATTCCTAGAACTGTGGGTCCTAGAGTCAGAAAAAAATAGGCATATTCCTCGATTGCCTCAAAACTCCAATCGGAATTCAAGCTCAAATGGATTGGATGTTTTGCTCGAAAAGGCCCAAAATGCAGAAAAGGGGGGATAAGCAATTTTTTTTTATTGAAGCATGTTCGTTCATTCCTACTACTTATCTTAATTTTATCTCAATTTAGTTTATTCTATACTTCCCGGAGTTCATTCTCCGGGGAATTCTTGTTCAATCATTCCTGTATATTACTTCATAATTAGAATTTCCTTTAGTTGATGATTTTTTTTGAAATCATGTAAAGACAATTCTTATTTGATATAGCTATTTGTGCAAGTATTTTACGATTAAGAAGCAATTGCCCCTTGTACAGATTGTGCATTAATCTACTATAACTATAGAATACTTTAATATCGCGAGTTACTGCATTTATCCGAGTGATCCACAAACGACGAAAATTTCTCTTTTGTATGCCCCTATCTCGATGAGAAGAAACCAAAGCTCTCATTTTAAGTTGAGTAATTGTTCGCGTAAGTCTTGAATGAGCCCCTCTAAAGGTTGATGCAAATAAACGAATTTTTGTTCGACGTCTCCGAGCTGTATACCCTCGTTTAACTCTGGTCATTTAATCAAATTAAACTTTAATGAATAACTAATTGAATTCTCTTCTTTCAGTCATTATTTGTCCCCCCGGTCGATTAATAACAAAACGAATTATTCCGATATATAAAATATAAATTCCAATGGCTTTTGCTACTATGACCTTCCCAACCATTATTTTTTATTCTTTCCAGGCCAGACATTTAGTTTACCTGGAAATAAAAAATTTTACCGAATACTAAAAAAAAAATAGTGGGTTCCATCGTTTCTATGGTTACTTCTTAAACGGTGAGGCCCTCTCTATGCGCCGGAGCCTCGTCTCTCATTTAATAAAATGGTATTGTTAACTTGTATAGTTCACATTCTTTGGCTCTACCCATCAATTATACAGTAATTAGGTCTTTTCACAATAAGAGCTATCCATACAGTGACGGCATTTAATTATGAAAGTTGGCTAGGTAGCTGACCCTGTTAGTCCGTTCTTTCAAGAATCTTTCAAGAATGTGAGCATAACCTTTTTGTTTTGCTTCTTATCCTATCCTTAAAATACCATTTCCTCCGCTTAATGGATAACCATTTGCTACCAATGGAGAATTGCTTCTCATCTCAAATCGAGATGATTGGATTTGCACCAATGAAAGCCATAAATTCTATACACAATACACAAGAAACAATAAGGGTATAATCATTGATACTGTCTCATTTGCTCAAGCTCATGATCTGAACGAGTCGCACATACACCCTAGTACATGTTCCTCGACGCTGAGGACATCCTCGAAGAGCGGGAGATTTCGTGACATTTCTTATTGGCTGTCTTGTATTTCTAATAAGTTGTTTAATAGTTGGCATGTCGGATATATATAATTATATTATAGAATGGGTTGGTTTAGATCTATCTTAACCTTATTTATGATTGATGATTATGAATTATTTCGATTCAATATCAAATCATGAAAAATTTAAATGGTGGTTGAAAATAAAACGGGATCATGGATTTACACGAAATCCGAAGTATTTTCATTTTCAACCGCTACAAGATCAACAATGCCATAGGCTTGGGCTTCTGTTGCCGACATAAAAACATCTCTTTCCATATCTTCGGATACAACCCACAAAGGGTTGCCCGTTCTTTGTACATAAACTTTAGTGAGGGTTTCGCGAAGTTTCAGCAGTTCTTCCGCTTCCAGGATAAATTCTCCTGCCTGTGCCTCATAAAAAGAACTAGCAGGTTGGTGAATCATAACCCTGATGATATTGATATAACATCATGAATGGTTCTTCTATCTCGTATTATGAAATTAAAGGAATAAAAAAATAGAATTGAACAACCGTACAGGCACTTTTTGTGCATTGCATACGGCTCTGTAATGGAATTTATTACCCACTCACTTCCATTCCATAGCCATAGAAGAAGAATAAGGGAAGAAATAGAATCTATCCAATCCAGTCAGATCGTTGAATAATCCATTTACCATCCTTCTTTTCATAAGAGTCAAAAAATACTACGATGGTTCTGTTGCTTTATATTATATTAGATATTTATATATTTATCTCGTCCGTGATTTGGCAATCCCAAAGTGTCTTTCTGATATGACAAAAAAGATTTGTGACGCTAAAATGTCCTCTCGACACATAAGATCAAATCGGAAATAAAGGTTAAGGTTATTTCATACTACTATCTCGATATAAAATCTCATGTTATAAAAAAACAATAATGGTTTGTTCATATCGAACTCAAAGTGCCATGCTATTATTACTTAAATTTTTCCTAATTCTATTATTTATATTTGATATTTTGATATGGCGAAGGCATAGTCTTTTTTTTTCAATAAAAACTCATTGGCGCCAAGCGTGAGGGAATGCTAAACGTTTGGTAATTTCTCCTCCAACCAGAATGAAAGATCCCATTGAAGCAGCTAATCCCATGCATATTGTATGTACATCGGGTGGCACAAATTGCATAGTATCATAAATGGCTATTCCTGGTATTACCCATCCACCGGGAGAGTTTATAAACAAATAAAAATCCCTAGTATTATCTTCTATACTGAGATATACCATGAGACCCACAAGTTGATTTGAGATCTCGCTATCAACTTCTTGGCCTAAAAAAAGTAATCTTTCTCGATGAAGTCGGTTGATTAGGACAAAATAAAATAGTATCCCTTAGGAACCGTACGTGCACCTTTGGATGCATACGGTTCCTAAAATTAAATTACGAAAAAATCAATCAATGTATCAATTCTAGTCTTAATTTCTTTTTTGTAACAGGTTTTTTATTTTTATAAAGAAGGGCTTTATTTGATTTTTTTCAAAAAACATGAGTTTTGGTTCCCTTTCTCTTCCTTATAAAAAAAAATTTATATAATTATTAATAATTAAATCTTTTATTTTTCTCCAACTAATAAGATTTAATGAATTCTCAGGTTTTTTTGACAAACATAACATATAAAATTGGAAATTGTAAATTATTATTTTAAAATTTTTTTCTTATATTATTTATTATTAATTATTTATTTTTATATTTAATTTTATAAAATTTTTATTTATTTTTATATTTTTTTTTTATATATATTTACATAGTACATAGATTTTAATCTTAAAAAAATTCTATATAAAAAATTCTATATAATATTATATAGAATTTTTTATATAGAATTTTTTATTTGTATATTTATATTATATGATATGTTTTACATGTTTTGAAAAATTACTTATTATCTACGGGATAAGATAAGTATGGATAATGACGAAAAAATGATCTAAATATATGTCTTTCACATACAATGATAAAAATAAGTATTTTGTTTTTGAATGGCGGTTCCAAAAAAACGTACTTCTAGATCAAAAAAACGTATTCGTAGAAATATTTGGAAGAAGAAGGGGTATTTAACGGCAGTAAAAGCTCTTTCTTTAGCTAAATCGGTTTCCACTGGACATTCAAAAAGTTTTTTTGTGCAACAAACAAGTAATAGAATTTTGGAATAATCTAAATTGACATACCATGTAAGAACTTAAAAAATTTTAAGATGAATGATTTGCATTAACTAATGTTTTGAATATATTTAACTACTTAATATCAATATTAGTTAGAACTAACTGCTACGGCGTGTTATTGTTATATAAAATAATAATTCTTATGTTTACTGGTCTCTAAGTATATTACTAAGTATTCTAATTTTTCTCTATCAATTTCTTTTTCACAATAGAATATGTGAAAAAGAAATTGATAGAGAAAAATTCTTTTTATTATATGCTTAACTCAAAAGCAAGTTTCAATTTGATTTACTAATTAGAGTATCTATTATAAATAGCGAAGAGTATTATTAATGATACTAAGATATCGAAATAATTATAAAAATGCCTCGTATAAATTGCAATAAATATAATATTTTTTTAACTTAAATTTGTTTTTATTTTTCAATATATGAATCATCTAAAAATAAAAAGAGAATTTTGAGTTCTATAACTCGACCTTTGGCCCGGAGCAAAACTATCGAGTTCTAGTTTTTACTTTTTTTTTTTTTTTACTTTTTTGGTAGAACTCTATTTTGACATTCTAGATACATTAAAGTTTATTCTTAACTCTCTAAACCCTATGGCTATACTTTATTTAGTAAACATTGAAATATCAATTTAAATGAGTCTTTTTTCATCAATTCTAACGCTTACTAACTATATTAAATCCTTGAATCTTGACCATTCAACACAAATTGACTATTATTTATTAATATTTCGAATAAGCCGCCATGGTGAAATTGGTAGACACGCTGCTCTTAGGAAGCAGTGCTAGAGCATCTCGGTTCGAGTCCGAGTGGCGGCATCCCCTAAAAGGGACACAGCGGATCCTATAATATATATAATTCTCAATTTTAATTCTATAATGGAGAACCCTCGCCCTTTTTATGATATTTGCGACTATAGAACATATATTAATTCATATCTCTTTTTCGATGATTTCAATTGTAATTACGATTCATTTTATAACCTTATTTTTTCACGAAATCGTAGGATTACACAATTCATTGGAAAGAGGTATGATAGCTACCTTTTTATCTATAACAGGATTATTAGTTATTCGTTGGATTTATTCGGGTCATTTCCCATTAAGTAATTTATATGAGTCATTAATCTTCCTTTCATGGAGTTTCTCCCTTATTCATATGATTCCTAAAATACGAAATCATAAAAATGATTTAAGCGTAATAACCGCGCCAAGTGCTATTTTTACTCAAGGTTTCGCCACGTCAGGTCTTTCAACCGAAATGCATCAATCCACTATATTAGTACCTGCTCTACAATCTCAGTGGTTAATGATGCATGTAAGTATGATGTTATTAAGCTATGCAGCTCTTTTATGTGGATCATTATTATCAATCGCTCTTTTAGTCATTACATTTAGAAAAAACATCGATCTTTTTTTTACAAGGAAGAATTTATTAATTAAATCCTTTTTCGTTGGCGAAGTTGAATATTTAAATGATAAAAGAAGTGTTTTTAAAAATAAAAACACTTCTTTTATTTCATTTCGAAATTATTACAAATATCAATTGACTCAGCGTTTGGATTATTGGAGTTATCGTGTCATTAGTTTAGGATTTACCTTTTTAACCATAGGCATTCTTTCTGGAGCAGTATGGGCTAATGAGGCTTGGGGATCTTATTGGAATTGGGACCCTAAGGAAACTTGGGCATTTATTACTTGGATCATATTTGCGATTTATTCACATATTAGAACAAATCAAAATTTACAAGATATACATTCGGCACTTGCAGCTTCTATAGGATTTCTTATAATTTGGATATGTTATTTCGGTATCAATCTTTTAGGAATAGGTTTACATAGTTATGGTTCATTCACATTAATATCTAATTGAATAGACTATCCGAAGGATACATAACATAAGAACATCCATTATATGTATTTCGCTCGAAATACATATAATGGATGTTCTAATTCACTTTATTTTACAGAATTATAAGACTTTCCGTCTCATTAATAAACACTATCTATAAAAATAATTAGATAAGATAGCTTGTACCTTGTCAACTGATAGTAAAAGAACGAAATCGGGATAAATCCCAATACCTATTATGGGTAAAAAGAGACAGATCGAAATAAACAGTTCTCGTGGTCCCGAATCCAAAAAATTAGAGTTTGGAAGATAGAATAATTTGTATCCGTAGAACATTTGACGTAACATAGATAATAAATAAATAGGAGTTAATATCATTCCAATTGCCATTACAAAAGTAATTAGTACTTTTGGCATTAAAAGATATTTTGAGCTGGTAATTATTCCAAAAAAGACTACTAATTCTGCAACAAAACCACTCATCCCTGGCAATGCAAGAGAGGCCATCGAAAAGCTACTGAACATTGTAAATATTTTTGGCATCGGAACAGCTATCCCCCCCATTTCGTCAAGAGAAACAAGACGTATTCTGTCACAACAGGTTCCTGCCAAGAAAAAAAGTGCAGCACCAATAAATCCATGAGAAAGTATTTGTAGAATGGCTCCATTTAATCCCATATTGGTTATAGACCCAATTCCTATGATTGTAAAACCCATGTGAGATACAGAGGAATAGGCTATTCTCTTTTTTAAATTGCGTTGACCAAAAGAGGTTGAAGCCGCATAGATTATTTGTATTGTTCCCACTATCACCAACCACGGTGAAAATATGGAATGAGCACGGGGTAATAATTCCATATTGATCCGAATCAATCCATATGCTCCCATTTTTAATAAAATTCCGGCAAGAAGCATACATGTACTGTAATGTGCTTCTCCATGGGTATCTGGTAACCATGTATGCAGGGGTATGATCGGCGATTTGACAGCATAAACAATAAGGAAGCCAAAATATAATATTATTTCCAATGCCATCGGATATGATTGATTAGCTAGTCTTTCAAAATCTAATGTCGGTTCAGTGGCGCCATATAAACCCATACCTAGAACTCCTATTAATAGAAAAATAGAACCCCCTGCAGTGTACAAAATAAACTTTGTAGCCGAATATAGGCGCTTCTTTCCCCCCCACATTGATAAAAGTAAGTAAACAGGAATTAATTCTAACTCCCACATGATAAAAAAAAGTAAAAGGTCTCGAGAAGAAAATGATCCTATTTGACCACTATACATTGCCAACATAAAGAAATAGAATAATCGTGAATTTCGAGTAACTGGCCAAGCCGCTAAAGTCGCTAAAGTAGTGATAAATCCTGTCAGTAAAATGGGTCCCACAGAAAGCCCATCAATTCCTAGTCTCCAGTGAAAATCCAAAATATTTATCCATTTCAAATCTTCTTCCAATTGTATTAATGGATCGTCCAATTGGAAATGATAACAGAATGCATAGGTAGTTAAAAGGAGTTCTAATAAGCATATACATAGAGTATACCATCTAAACACCTTATTCCCCTTATGGGGAAGAAAAAAAATGGAAGAACCCGCAAATAGAGGCAAAACAACAAGTATTGTTAACCAAGGAAAATAACTCGTGATAAAGACAAGATACGCTTTGACCAGAAAAGCCCGTACTTGATAAAATAAATATATTATATTATTGCGAGCACGGGCTTTTGTCGGTAAAGAGGAATCAAATGATTCAAATGGAGTTTTTGTAACGTAACATATAATTAATAAGATAGACCCATGCTACGAGTTGTTTCATGCCATAAATAAACACGGACACTCAAAAAGTCTGTTGGGCAAGCGGATTCACATCTCTTGCAACCTACACAATCCTCAGTTCTTGGTGCGGAAGCAATTTGTTTAGCTTTACATCCGTCCCAAGGTATCATTTCCAATACATCTGTGGGGCAGGCGCGTACACATTGAGTACATCCTATACATGTATCATAAATTTTTACTGAATGTGACATTAAATCTATAAATTCCCGTTTTTAACATAAAAAATTTTCGATCCGGTTTTGGTATGGTAAAAATAAATGGTAAAATTAGTAGTAAATTAATTATATGTTTATATTATAGACACCAGGACACCAGACGAATCAATGATTTATCAATTTTTTTAGAATCAATATATTTCTAAATCTGTTCATGAAAAAGTGCCAAGAGACTTTGATTTATGTTTCAACAACCACAGTCATACAATAGAAATTGCACATCTTAATTCAAATTGGTCAACAAACAATACACTAAATATTTATTATTAATGGAATTTAAATTCTATTTTAATTTGAATAAATCTAACTAATTAATAGAAATTATTATTTTATTATTATATTAGTTATATAATGAAAATCAATGATTACATAATGAATGATTACGACTTATTTAATTATTCAACAAATTTGATTGATTTATACGAGTTGATTTTTTGTTATGATGGATCGACGAAACAATAGCTAGCCCAATTGCAGCTTCAGCAGCTGCAATAGCTATAACAAAAATTGAGAAAATGTCTCCTTTTAATTGGCGACTATCAAATAAATCAGAAAATGTTACGAGATTTATATTAACTGAATTTAGTATAAGTTCAAGACACATGAGTGCTCTAACCATGTTTCGACTTGTGATTAATCCATAGATACCGATAGAAAATAAATAGACACTCAAAAAAAGTACATACTCGAACATCATTAACTAACTCCCCATCAATTTGGATTCATTTAAATATGATATGAATAACAATTCAACTGATTTGATTGACTAAAATAGATTAGACCAAAAGTTAGGTATTGGCAATTTAGGTTTAACTAAAAATAAAAACCCTTATTTTATTAAAAATTTGAAATTCTCAAAATATTTTAAATTCTTAAATTTTAAGTATTTATTATTGACGAGCCATAGTAATTGCACCTATTAAAGAAACTAAAAGAATTATAGAAATAAGTTCAAATGGAAGATAAAAATCTGTTGATAAATGAATCCCAATTTGTTGAACATTACTTATAAGGTCCTGTTCTAGAATCTGGTTTGATCTTGTAGTCCAAAGAATTCCGTACCATGACGTATCTGGGATAGTAATAATTAGTGAAATAAAAATACTTGTACAAACCAGTGAAGTAACCCCATCTCCAAGGGTCCAAAGGCGGGAATTGTTGGAATATTCTGAGCCATTCATGAACATTACAGCAAATATGATTAAGACATTTATGGCTCCCACATAAATAAGAAGTTGTGCAGCAGCTACAAAATAAGAATTTGATAAAATATAGAATAAGGATATACAAATAAGAACCAATCCCAATGAAAAGGCAGAATAAATTGGATTGGTAAATAATACTACTCCCAGGCCCCCCAATATAAGAACTGATCCCAGAAAGACTACAACAATATTATGTATTGATCCAGGTAAATCCATTATGTATGAAATAAGAGATAAATAAATTTCATGACCTTACTGAATAGTCAGGAAGTAAAAAGTAGGCTATTTTTTTCTTGTCTATAAGTCTATAATACATTCCTAAATGAAATTTTAATGTAGTAAGGTAGTATAGATTAATGTAGATATAGATAAAGTTATTGGGCCAATTCAACCAATAATGATTGTTTTACTTTTAGTTACATTGACAAAAAAAAAACGAAGTTTTTTTCTATCAAAATAAAATCTTAGTAATTGGTAATTGTTCTTGAATCAAGGTATTTACCCTTGTCTATTTTGATTTGAGTCGAATTCATAACGGTTTGAATTGTGTAGTCTCCAATTACTGACATTGGTAATCGACCCAAAGCAATTTGATTATAATTCAATTCGTGACGATCATAAGTAGAAAGTTCATATTCTTCAGTCATTGATAAACAATTTGTGGGACAATATTCGACACAGTTACCACAAAATATACAGACACCAAAATCTATACTATAGTTAAGCAATTTTTTCTTTTTAATATCTCCTTCAAATCTCCAATCAACAACAGGTAGATCTATGGGGCACACACGAACACATACTTCACAAGCAATACATTTATCAAATTCAAAGTGGATTCGACCACGAAAACGTTCTGAGGTGATCGACTTTTCATAAGGATACTGAATAGTTGCAGGTAAACGATTTGCATGGGATAAGGTAATTATGAAACTTTGACCAATATACCTTGCGGCTCGTATTGTTTGTTGACCATAATTCATGAACCCAGTCACCATAGGAAACATATTGTAGATATCCACGAATAAGTTGATGTTTCTTTCTCTTGTTTAAGAGAGGTTATGAGTCTAGAATACTATTATCATATTCTGTTATTTATAGTGAAACAAGTTGGGAAGAGGTTGTCAATAATAAATTACCTAGAGAAATAGGTAAAAGAAATTTCCATCCAAGATTTAATAGCTGATCCATTCTCATCCTAGGTAAAGTCCATCTTGTTGTGATAGATATAAAGAGAAACAAATAAGCTTTAGCTAATGTAATAAAGATACCAAGTGTAATTCCAAAGACACTAGCAATTTTATTTATTCCGAAAAGTTCAGGAACAGATATGTATGGAATAGATAAATTCCACCCACCTAAATAAAGAACTGTTACAAATAAAGAAGAAACTAAGAGATTTAGGTAAGAAGCAATGTAAAATAAACCATATTTGATACCAGAATATTCAGTTTGATAACCTGCTACTAATTCTTCTTCTGCTTCTGGTAAATCAAAAGGTAATCTTTCACATTCTGCTAGAGAAGAAATTATAAAAACTATAAACCCTATAGGTTGACGCCACATATTCCATCCCCAAAAACCATATTTTGACTGTACCTCAACTATATCAACTGTACTTGAACTGTTCGATAATCATAGTCGATAATAACATAACTGTTCTTGTTTTCGCCGCTATTCCAAAACCGTACATGAGACCTCAGCTTCATACGGCTCCTCTATGGCAAGGACTGGTTCGGTATTATTATTATAGAGATCTTTGCAGATTCAACGTAGGGTAGATATGGAATAAAAATACCGTGTAAAGTCTCAAAAATTGGACCAATGGAATTCTGTCTGCTAGAATGGCGCTTCCGAATTGATCTTATCCCTTATACTTAAATCTTCAGTAATAACTTCATTTTTAAATAAAATACTCACTCCTTAATATCAAAAGATAAAAAGAATTCGATATTCTTTTACACATATGTATAGATGTAGGAAAAAATTAATAAGGATCTTTTCTTTTTTCCATTCTATTTCGTTTGTTCCTATTCTTCTTTTTCATAAGAAGTGACTCCTGAGAATAAAGGATTAATTCGTTCTTTATAGTTATTTCTTTAATCAGTGACTAGGAGCATACTCTAGATCGGAATCGTGGGGAAGTACTGCTTGATCATTTCTACCAACTTAAAGCCCCTATTATCTTATGATTCGTTTTATGTGAAAATACCTCTTTTTTGATACCTTACATAATCTCTATTACAAATCCTTTGTGTACCTTAGTGTTCCTAACCGTCCACTGATTTTTTTGATCCCCAGTATGGTAATACATACAAGACAGTAGTAGAAACCCCATACAGTTGATCTTTTGCACCCGCTTCAAGATATGATGACTAATAAAAGAACTCAATCTTGGGATAAAGAGTTTATACTCTTTAATGTTTACTTCTGCTTTATTCTTGTATATAGGAAATGAGATTTTATCTTTTTACTACACATTGATAAGCTGTTTTGTTTCACTCATATAACTATTTGGTTTAACTCATCGACTTGAATGAATGATAAATAAAAAAAATATCTCTATCTATCTAATATATTCCTCTTTCCTTTATTTCATTTTGATTTTGAGGAGAGATCAAAGTTTATGTTCTAACGAATCACACGTAGAGATATTGATAACACACATAGAGTTAATGGTATTTCATAACTAATAGATTGAGCCGCAGCTCGCAAGCCACCTAAAAAAGAATATTTATTATTCGATACATATCCTGATATAAGAAGCCCAATAGGAGCAATACTTGAAATGGAGATCCATAAAAAAACACCTATACTGAGATCAGCTAAAACAAGTCGATACCCAAAAGGAATTATTAAATAACTTAATACAATTGATATGACTGCTATAGACGGCCCAATACTAAACAAACGAATATCTCCTCTAGATGGTAGGAGGTCCTCTTTAAAAAGTAATTTTGTCCCGTCCGCTAAAGCTTGAAGAATTCCCAACGGGCCAGCATATTCAGGTCCAATACGTTGTTGTATCGCTGCGGATATTTCTCTTTCTAACCATACAATTACTAGTACTCCTATTATGATTCCTAATATAAGGGTCAAAGCAGGGACAAATAGCCATATGAGTCTATAAACTTCTTTTAAGGATTCTGATTTAAAAAAAGAATTGATAGTTTGTATTTCTGTTGTGCCAATTATCATTTCAACGATCAACTTCTCCCATAATGATATCTATACTACCGAGTATTGTCATGATATCAGCCAATTTCATTCTTTTAATAAGCTGAGGAAGAATTTGCAAATTGATAAAACCAGGCGGACGAATTTTCCATCTCCAGGGGAAAACACTATTATCTCCTATCAAATAAATTCCTAATTCTCCCTTTGGGGCTTCCACTCTTACATAAAGTTCTTGTTTGGACAATTCAAAATTAGGCGAAGGTTTTTTACTAATAAATCTATATTCAAAATCATTCCATTCCGAATTCCTTGCTCTATCTAAGCGCCGAATTTCTAAATTTTCATAGGGTCCTCCGGGAATTCCTTCTAAAGCCTGTTGAATAATTTTTATAGATTCCCTCATTTCGCCAATTCGTACTAAATAACGAGCTAATGAATCCCCTTCTTTTTGCCATTGGACTTCCCAATCGAATTCATTGTAGCATTCATAAAGATCAACTTTACGAAGATCCCATTGGATCCCAGAAGCTCGTAACATCGGTCCTGATAAGCCCCAATTTATTGCCTCTTCTCCACCAATAATGCCTATTCCTTCAACTCGTTCCAAAAAAATGGGATTCCGCGTAATAAGTTTTTCATATTCAACAATACTTGTTAAAAAATAATCACAAAAATCCAAACATTTATCTATCCAACCATGAGGTAGATCAGCAGCTATTCCTCCGATGCGGAAATAATTATGCATCATTCGCATACCTGTGGCAGCTTCGAATAGATCATATAGCAATTCTCTCTCTCTGAAAATATAGAAAAAAGGAGTCTGCGCACCAATATCTGCCATAAAAGGCCCAAGCCATAATAAATGAGAAGCTACACGACTCAGCTCTAGCATAATAACTCTGATATAGCTGGCCCTTTGAGGTACTTGAACATTTCCCAATTGTTCTGGTGCATTTACTGTTATTGCTTCGGTGAACATAGTAGCTAAATAATCCCAACGTGTTACATAAGGAAGATATTGGATAATTGTTCGGTTTTCCGCTATTTTTTCCATTCCTCTGTGTAAATAGCCCAATACGGGTTCACAGTCAATAACATCTTCACCGTCGAGAGTAATAATAAGTCTAAGAACACCATGCATTGATGGGTGATGAGGACCCATATTGACTATCATGAGATCTTTTCTTGTAACCGGTACAGTCATATCTTTTCTTCCCTAATTCATTATTCCATGAATTTCTCAAAACAAGGTTTATAAAAATAAAAATCTAATAACTAATCACTAATCACAAAAAAATTAAAATTAATCCTCAAATTAGCGATTTTTTAGTTCCCGAATATCTAATTGACTAATTAATTTCTTATAACGTACTCTATTTTTATTTGACAAATAAGCCAATAGTCGTTGACGTTTTCCCAGAATTTTTCGTAGACCTCTTTGAGATAAAAAATCTTTTTTGTGCAATTCCAAATGTGAAGTGAGTCTCCGTATTTTATTGGTGAAACTGAATACTTGAAATTCAACAGACCCTTTATTTTCTTCTTTTTCGTCTTGCGGAATAACTGAAATAAATGAATTTTTGACCATAAAAAAATTCTTCTATATTTTTCCTTTTTATAGATTTTACCGATCAGGAAAAATAATAATTATTATTATATTTGGTTATTATTATGTCAGTCATTTTAATCTGATTATAAACAAAAGTTTAGATTTATTTTTCTTCATACTTTTTTATTCTATCTAAATCCAATTTTTATTTCAAACATAAAATTGGATTTAGATAATTTAGATAGAATAAAATATATACATTTACACATTCATAAAAGCATAAAAGAGAGCTATTTTTTGTACCTAAAAATAGTCTACCAAATTTATTATTCCTAGATCCAATTGAAAATTGATATGCCATTAATCAGTATAATGTACAAAAATGTAACATAACATATGCATATGTACATGTTTCGCCATATATAAAATATGTCAGGCGATATAGATATATACGAAATATATTTTTATTAACTGATTCTGGATTGTGGATACATATGTATTCTTGACATACTAAAACGACTACTGTTATGGGTATCAAACCAGTAACGATTCATACAAGCTAAATCCTCTAATCGGTAATTGGGCCAAAGAAACAATTTTAATTTAATAAAGTTATTAAAATCCTCATTCAAAAATTGTCCATAGTTTATTATCTTTTTTTCGGTGCAAAATTGTGGATTTTTCTCCGTATTATTCCAATTCCATAAATTTAAACAAATTAGAATTCTCAACTCCCTACGACGTCTATCAGATAGAATATGTTCGGGAACAAAGAAATTATAATGATTTTTTTTTTCTTCATTCACAGGCATATCGCTATGTTGTGCAATGGTTTTGTATAAATTATTCTTATCAACATTTCGTTTTTTTATGAATTTTTTAGTAGTTTTCATTTTGTCTTTACCCTTATCAATTAATGAAATACTTATGGTTTGATAGATTATAAATTGCCCATCGTTTTTTAGAGATAAACGAACTGGGTCGATAATTAATAGTCCTCTTTTTATCAATTCTGTAAGAGCAAGATCCTTTTTACTCAGCATTATATCCAGACGCATCTCTCCTCTTTGAATCGAGGATATAGCAATTGACTTTGGATTTTTCAATCTAAGCAAGAGACAATATACCTTAATATTATTGATCATGTTTTGACTTAAGGAATGATTCCATCTTAATTGAAAAAGGAAATATTTTCTCAGGAATAAATCTAGTTCTGCTTCCTTGCTGCTCTTAGATTTTTGTTTATTTATACTTTTTTTAATGTCTAATCCCGCGTAAATCTCTTCAATATATTTTTTTTCTTGGTTGAAATTTTCTAAATCAAGATATTCTTTTTGATTAGATAATATAGAAAGGTTTTTTTTTTTATAAAAATCAAAAAGAATAAATTGGATTGGTATAATCCAGGGTTTAATTTTATATGTATCAAAAAGTAGCACAAATTCTGGTAAGAACCAAGATTTTATTTTTGATATAATACGATCATGATATAACATTTTTTGATTCATTCCCATCCAATCAAAAAGGTTTTTTTTTTCGCTGGATGAGTTGATTTCTTTATGAAGCGAAATGTATTTTTTTTTTATTTTGTTTTTATACTTATTAATTTTAATTTGAATTTTAGTATTTTTATTAGTCTTGATACCAAAATGTGCATTGGTCCAAGTCTCAATATCAATATTTTTTATAAGATAAAAATTTTTACAATCAAAATATTTTCTATCCCTGTTTTTATTCGTATCAATAGGATATCTTTCCTCTAGATAATTACTAATAGCTGTACTTACCAATACATAAAATGCGTCGGGTTTCCATGTATGGAAATTATATGGAATCCTTTGATTCTCGTTTACTTGTACTGTTGATTCATAAATATATGAGTTTTTCTTTTTCCCAATATATTCATAATTCATATATTTATGTGATAAAAGATCATATCTGTAGTGTTTTTTAACCAATTTTTTATTTGTTAATGAAACCGTTGCAGAATAATCTTCTTTTACGTAATAACTTAATAGGTCTTTTTTATTTTTATCTGGATTAAAATGAAATTTAATTGAGTCTTTATTTTGAATCAAACGAAGTTGATTTACTCTATTTCGCCATTTTTTCGGGACTAATCGAGACCATTTGATATCGCAAAAATTGTATTGATAAAAACCCCTTAACCAATTTTTCCATTCATTCATTCCAGACTTTTTAATTTTATTATGTCTTGATTTGTAATCAAATATTCCTCGTGTTATACAATAATCCTTTATTTTATTCCTAAGATAATGATGGGTCTTATGATCTTGAAATATGGATCTCAAGTCAAACTTGTTAAGTAATTGGGTTTTTGATAATTTGAAAAATACATATGCTTGGGACAAGGAAGTATAACTATTTATATTTTTATTGCTAATATTAGTATTAGTATTTGAAAACCGCTTTTTTATAGTCGAAATAAAGTTCATTGTATTTTGATTTGTTTCAACAATTTCTTCTTTATTTTTTTCATCGTTGCAAGTGTATTTATATTTAGTGATAATTTTTTTTGTTGATTCAAAAAAAAGTTGTGTATTGATTATGAAAATATTTATGATATGCAAGATATTTATGTATATTTTTTCAATGAAAGATTTAATAAAATAATGTGATTTACGTATTAATCGGATATTGTTTCTTTTTAATATCTGCCAACTATATTTCTGTGATTCCGATTTTTTTATTTTATCATCATAGATTAAAACTGGTTTTTTATTGTCTTTTGTGATTTGTTCTATTTGATTCTTGGTTGTGATTATCCTATGAGAAAGATCTTTCATTTTTTTTTCTATGAGTGAATAATTTGTCCAATTCATAGATCGAATTGGTATGGTCGATTTATGTTTAATTTTCTTATTTTTTTTTGAATCTTTTCCATTTTTATTTGGTTCATATACTTTAACTTTCTTCAATTCAAATAAAAAAATAGGATTTACTTTTTCAAGTTCTTTCATTATTTGTTTTATAATAAGAACAGTTTTGATGACCCATCCTTTTTTTTCTTTTGAAATTTGTAGGGGTTTTCCTCTTTCTTTAAAGACCCTTGGAACGAGAAAAAATTTATTTTTTGCCTTTATAATTTTTTTTTTGAGTTCTTTAAAAATTGGTTCAAAAAAAGAAAGTTGTTTTCGGGGAGAACCAAAGGGACGTTCTGTTTCCATTCCCCATACTGTTAAAAAACAAAAATTATTTTTTTTTACTTTTTTTTTCATTAAATCTATATTATTATGATGAGATCGTACCTTAGATCTTTGTTTTTGCCAAGGTTTCAAACAAAAAGGAAATAGAATTTTTATCTGAATTCCGTCTGTTAACCAATCTTTTGGAAATTCTGTTTCTGATAATTGAACACCATTATAGGTGCATTTAACGTGCATTTCTTGATTCCATTCCCTAAAATCCTCGTCCCATTCGGGTAATTGGAATAATAATATACGGCCAATATTTTTAGCTATTATTAATGAAGGTAATACAATATATTTTCTAAGAAAAGATTGTGTTACTAACAGCAAACCTCTTATTGGTTGCGCAAATAGAATGCTATCCCAAGTTTCTGATATTTTTAGTCGATCATTTTCCTCTTTTTTTTTATGTTCTTTTGTCTCTTCTTTATCAAAATCAAAATTGGAAATTTGCAATTCCGGTTCTCTACCGACTCCATTTTTAAAAATGAGATTTCTCATTTTTGAAATATCAAAAAAATTGTATATTCGATCTAAAAAAAGTGGGGAAGTGGCATTTGCTTGAAACATTTTCCAAATAACTGTTTTGCGTCTTTGAACACGCATAGATCCTTTTATTATATTCCGGCGAAAATCTGATTGTTGCGAGTAACGTATCAAAGCCACTTCTTCCGTTTCATCACCATTACGAGGATTATTAATACTTGTAATATAATTAGTATTCTGATTGTTATCAGTATAAATTATTACCTGTCTGGCTTTTCTTGAACGAATCTCATGATCTTCCGTCGATTCTTCCTCATTTTCGTCCTCCAGCTCTTCAGCAAAATCATTGGCTAATTTGTATGACCATCGAGAAACCTTTTTATTTATTTCTTCGATTCCAATAGATTTATTTTTAATTGTTGTTTGATTATTTGGGTCAGTTGTAATTACATCGAATAAAAACTTCAAGGATTTTGATTGAGTTTCTGTTTCTGAATCTATTCTTTTTTGTTCTGCCAATAAAGATAAATTTTTAAAATTAAAACTAGGTTCAAAAGGAAGTAGACCATGAATCTTATTTATCCAAAATATTTCTATGGAATCTTTTCTAGAAGTCATTAAATCATTTATATTTACGCGTGAATCCAGCTTTTTTATTATTCCACGATATGGTCCATTCAAAAAAGGATCATACGTTTTAGACAGGCATTCTTTTTCATTCGCATTATTATATAGTCTGGCCCTTTTTTCGAGTATGTCTAGAAGAAGAGACCCTTTTTCTTCTATAACTTTTATTCGACTTATTAATTCATTTATCAAATTGTATTTTTTTTGTTCATTGATATAAACCCAATTATTATATAAGTCTTGATGGCATATTTTTTTAGTTGTATACAAAGAAATTTTGCGTTCTATCATTTCTGAAAATGTTGATAAACTAGGCGGATATGTAAAAGATATTTTTTCTTTTCCATCACTTGGACATGTATAAAAAAAATATTGTGACATTTCATTTCGTACA